TAGGCCATACCTATTTCTTCCGATTTTTTTGGTTCTCGCGAAGTATCTTTCCTTGCTACAGCTGATAAAAATCGTTACTTTGGACGATGCATATGTAGAAAGCCTTTTTTTCTAGTATTTACTAGACGATTTGATCTCTTTTTCCTTCTTTCTATAGTGAAGATAGTCGCACGTAATGACAGATCACGGCCATATTATTAAAAGCTTGTGGTAAAAATGGATTTCGTTCTAGTGCCCGGAAATAATATTCCAAAGCTTTTGTATGCTCTCCGTTGCTTGTGTGTATAAGACCTATGTTATAGAGTATATAACTTCTATCATAGGGATCAATTTCTGGTCGCGTAGCTTCATAATAATTCTGTAAAGCTTCTGCATAATTTCCTTCGGATTGAGCCGACATCCGTTACGGTCGTTCATTCTTGTAAAAGAATCTCCGTTACAGAACCGTACGTGAGATTTTCATCTCATACGGCTCCTCCCTTCTGTGCATAGTACTAAAGGTAATAATTCATGTAATCAAAATTTCACTATTCTCATTATGAACTGACAGGAGCTGGTATTTTTACAAGAAATTTCTAACCAGCCTTCCCACAAGAGGTTTTTTCTTACCACCAATCGTATTAGTGATAGATAGAAATGGTAACTCCAACAATTTCTTTGTACTCAACGCTTACGATTTCCAGGAATTAGTCACTTCAACGGTCTTTGATGGTTATACGGGTACCCAAAGCACGAATGAGATGGATCTTAGTTTTCCCAACCATTCTTGTTAGTCCCGATACCGATAAGGAAAAGGGTTATTTATAACAAAGTTTTCGTGTTGTTGATTCCTAGGTGTAGTGCTTTTTCCACAATGCCACCTATGGATACTAATTAAGTAGGATTGACCTCCAATAAAGAACCTATAGATGTAACCTTTCGCTCAATACTAAAATCGATAATTGAAGCATCTAAGGCTGCATCAATCGAGGATACACGACAGAAGGAATTGCTCTATCTCTAAACTTCACCTTCACCAAGCGTAGGTTTCTTTCACTAATTTGTTTTTTATATTCCTAACTACGTTCTTTTTCTCGTAAAACTGAGGGGTAAAAAAAAAAAAAGAAAAGAATCAAATCGCACCATCTCCGTAATAGGTAAATGCCTTTTTTTCTCCTGAAGTTGTCGGAATTATTCGTAATAAGATATTGGCTACAATTGAGGAGGTCTTATCAATAAAATTTCCATTTATTCGAGATCTAGGCATAATTATCAATTCATTCTATTATCAATTCATTCTATAATTATTTTCATTCCCCTTCGGGGAAAACGATCCCACAAAAAAAGGAATTGTACAGTACAAAATAACATAAAAACAGACTAATTGGAAAAACGTGGAGCACAAATCGTCCTCCCTTTTGACAAAGATGAAATGAAATAGTTGAATCAGATTATATTTCATTCCAATTTAGTAGTATACTATTACTATTTCATCTAAGTTTAATAACCAAGTTTCCTATGTATTGATTTTGATAACTCGATAAGTTTTGATTTGGTTATCAAAAGGAAAAAGAATTGAATAATCATTCCATGATAAAAAAATAAGGTAACCATCCTTTATTTTAATTATTTTAATTTTATTTTATTTTGTTTGCATAACGTATATGTGCCACGCCATACAGTTGAAATCAAAAAATGAATCGGACAATTCATGAATTTTGAATAGATCATGGGGTAGCTAATGAAAGAAGCTGCTGTTGATAAATATGAAATTGGAAAAAAACTTTTCTTCCTATGGAACCACCAGGCGGTCATACCTGTACTACAATTAAGATGAATGGCTCGCTACTTAATTCGGTTTTTGGTCAAGAATAAGATTCCGTAGGAGGGATGGCTGAGTGGTTCAAGGCGTAGCATTGGAACTGCTATGTGAACTTTTGTTTACCGAGGGTTCGAATCCCTCTCTCTCCTTTTCTTTTCATTTATCAACGTTACGTATCAAATCAAATAATAATTGATATCATTATTCTAACAATCCTTATTTGATAGAGATTCTCTATCCCTAATTAGAGCCTGTGATACGTAAAATACAAATAGAAATATTGTATTGATATTGAAAAGAAGAATAAAGAATCCTATTTATTGTCGATCCATTTTTGATATGTGAATGAGACAAGGTACTCTATTTACTTCAGAGAAGGGGGTCAAAATTGTATGAACCTTGCTTTTTTTATTTTCGTTAGAATCAAGTTTGACGGGAATAATATTCTACGACCAACAACTCATTTATTTTCAAACCGATCGATTTATTATCTATGATTTGATTTACAAATCCTTTATATTGTAAGGAATCAATAGTCAAATGGTTTGGCAATTCCCCGCGGGGGGATGAAACAAGATAATTTTGAATCAGAGCTTTCGATCTTTCTTTATCCTTCGTAGTAATAATATCTCGGGGTTTGCAACGATAACTTGGTATATCTACTATACGACCATTAACTAAAATATGTCTATGGTTAACTAATTGTCTGGCTCCAGGAATGGTCGAAGCCATACCTAATCGAAAAAGGATGTTATCCAAACGCATCTCGAGTAGTTGTAGTAAAACCTGACCTGTTGACCCTTTGGCTTTTCCAGCAATATGCACATATTTAAGTAATTGTCGCTCTGCCAGACCATAATGAAAACGCAATTTCTGTTTCTCTTCTAAACGAATACGATATTGTGATCTTTTTCCCGAGCGCAATTGGGTTTGAAGATAACTTCCGGATCTGGGGCTTTTACTAGTTAGTCCCGGTAAAGATCCCAGACGGCGTATTTTTTTGAAACGAGGTCCTCGGTAACGAGACATATAAATAAAGGCTCCCTTTTTTATTCACTTTCATTTGAAAAAAAAAATTATAATTATAATATTATATAAATCTAAAATTAAAATATAAAAAAATAAAAATATTCTAAAATATATAAAATAAATTCAGACTGAACTAAAGGATCAGCAAAGCAAAACACAATCTACTGAAGTATTACAAAGCAGAATGAAATAAATTTCATCAATATTTTTATTTTTTGTATATATAATATAGTGAAGTTCAAGCGAAGGCTACCTTTTCAAATTTCTTCTGTAAAGATCTAGTTAACTTTTTTTATTCATAGCTATAGCTGCAAGTTACCATGACATAATAACTCGACATTTAGAGAAAGCGAGAGTAGATATTTTCAATCATGCAAAGAAAAAGAGCCGGCTATCGGAATCGAACCGATGACCATCGCATTACAAATGCGATGCTCTAACCTCTGAGCTAAGCGGGCGGATATAAGATCAATAGTGTATAGGAACGGATATAAGATCTCTGAGCTAAGCGGGCGGATATAAGATCAATAGTGTATAGGAACGGATATAAGATCAATAGTGCCAGACCATAATGAAAACGCTTTCTGTTTCTCTTCTAAACGAATACGATATTGTGATCTTTTTCGGTTTGAAGATCACTTCCGGATCTGGGGCTTTTACTAGTTAGTCCCGGTAAAGACCCCAGACGGCGTATTTTTTGGAAACGAGGTCCTCGGTAACGAGACATATAAATAAAGGCTCCCTTTTTGATTCACTTTCATTTGAAAAAATAAAAAGAAATTCTATTATTATTATAATTATATATTAATATTATATAAATAAATAATCTAAATAAATATTAAAATATAAAAAAGAAATTCAGACTGAACTAAAGGATCAGCAAAGCAAAACGCAATCCACTGAAGTACTACAAAGCAGAATGAAATAAATTTTCTCAATATTTTTCTTTTTTGTATATATAGGAAGTTCAAGCGAAGGCTACGTTTTCAAATTTCTTCTGTAGAGATCTAGTTAACTTTTTTTATTCTTATTCATAGCTATAGCTGCAAGTTACCATGACATAATAACTCGACATTTAGAGAAAGCGAGAGTAGATATTTTCAATCATGCAAGTAGATATTTTCGAGAAAGCGAGAGTAGATATTTTCAATCATGCAAAGAAAAAGAGCCGGCTATCGGAATCGAACCGATGACCATCGCATTACAAATGCGATGCTCTAACCTCTGAGCTAAGCGGGCGGATATAAGATCAATAGTGTATAGGAAACTCTCGGATCTTAGCTATTACCTGGTGATTCTTCTTTTTTTTTTTTTTTTCATTTTTAGATTCTTTATATCTAGATATAATATCTAGATATATAAATAGTGAAAAACTAAATAGAATCATATTCTATTGATTTCTATTCGAATAATGTAAATCCATGACTAAAACTGATAGAAACTTGTATTCTATCATTATACACAAATAGAAATTAAATTCCATATTCATATTATTCTATTAATCAAATTATCATATTAGAATTTCTAATTAAATTTTTTTAAAATAATTCTAATAATTCTAAATATTAAATAATAGAAAATCTAAAAAAATCGAATTTCAAATTAAATTCTTAGTTTTTTTGATTTTCCCTGGTGTTTCTTATTTTTTTTTTTTTTTTCATTTTTAGATTCTTTATATCTAGATATAATATCTAGATATATAAATAGTGAAAAACTAAATAGAATCATATTCTATTGATTTCTATTCGAATAATGTAAATCCATGACTAAAACTGATAGAAACTTGTATTCTATCATTATACACAAGAGGACGAATTGTTAAAAAAAAAAAAAAAAAAATATCGAGCGTTCTACTATTTTTAATTCCGCTATAAAAAAGAAGGGGGAGTCAAGGCATAGATATATGTGGAATATATCTATCTATATTGAATTGCGGATACATCAATGATAGAATAATTTCGGATTGAAACAAATAGGGTTCATCCAATAGAGATGAAATGATAGAATGGAAGACGGCCAAAAAAATAAAATAGCAGCATACACTTTTTCGATACAAGAATCCTTACCTAATGAATTCAACAGTTCCAAGATCAATGAAAGAGGTGTATGGAATTACAATTAGATCCTTGTATCATATCAAATATCAAAGCAAAGGGGGATATGGCGAAATTGGTAGACGCTACGGACTTGATTGGATTGAGCCTTGGTATGGAAACCTTGCTAAGTGGTAACTTCCAAATTCAGAGAAACCCTGGAACTAAAAATGGGCAATCCTGAGCCAAATCTTTATAAAAAATGGAAAATTAGAATAAAAAGGGATAGGTGCAGAGACTCAATGGAAGCTGTTCTAACGAATGAAATTGACTACGTTACGTTAGTAGCAAAAATCCTTCTATCAAATGATAGAAATGACAGTAAAGGATAAGCTTATATACCTAATACATACTGAGATAGGAAAGATTAATCACAACCCTCTATTTCGATATTTCGATATTGAGATTCATTCTATATTAATTAGAATGATAGAGATCAAATAATCATTCTAAAGATCAAAAAATCTATGAAAAAAGGAAGAGTTATTCTGAATCCATTCCCATTTTCCAATTGAAGTTTAAATTGAAATAGAATTCGAATATTCATTGATCAAATGATTAATTCCAGAGTTTCATAGATCTTTTGAAAATTAATCGGACGAGAATAAAGAGAGAGTCCCATTTTACATGTCAATACCGACAACAATGAAATTTATAGTAAGAGGAAAATCCGTCGACTTTTAAAATCGTGAGGGTTCAAGTCCCTCTATCCCCAAGAAAAGCCCATTTTACCTCCTCTTATTTCTTTATCTTCTTTTTTTTTTTCATCAATGGTTCAGTTCAACCAAAATTCAATATCTTTCTCATTTCATTCACTCTGTTCTTTCACAAACGGATCCGAATAGAAATCCTCGTTTCTTCTTCCAATCCAATTTCATTTGTATAGAGATACGATACCTGTACAAATGAACATATATGTATAGATTCAAGGAATCCCCGTTATTGAGTCATTCACAGTCCATATCATTATCCTTACATTTACAATACAAAGAAAGTCTTCTTTTTGTTTTGAAGATCTAAGAAATTGAGGAGCTAGGTACAATTTGTTAAGACTTTTTTAGTTCTTTTCATTGACATAGATACAAGTACTCCGCTAGGATGATGCACAGGAAATGGTCGGGATAGCTCAGTTGGTAGAGCAGAGGACTGAAAATCCTCGTGTCACCAGTTCAAATCTGGTTCCTGACACGTGAATAATGTATCGGATAAATATTAATACCTCATACAAATGAAATTCATTGATACGGATCGGGATACATATTCTTTACTTTCCTTATTCATTTTTATTTTTTTCCTCTCTGTTCATACTTTGATCTTATTTAAATTTTAAATAGGATGTTAAATTTTCGTATATATCTCAAATTTCATAAAAAATTTAGATAAAAAGATTCAGAGTGAAAGGATAAGAATAGAAAGGATGTTTTTCAGACACAGTACAAATCAACCCCAATTCCTTTCATTTTTCATTTCTGCATTTCGTCTCTTCCGTCTTTTTTTTTCATATTTTTTTTTCTCACTCTTGCTCAATTTCCGGCGCCCCCCCTAAGTGATGTGCGCGATACAAAGTTCATGGTACAGAACTCTTTTAAGTCATCCTAGTTTTTCTGCTCATACAAAATGTATATGATATCTTTCCAATTGGGGAATATCAATGAGAACCTCTTTTTTTAGCCACCCTCATATGAATTAAAGTCCAGTTACTCTGTTTCATCTAGAAGGGAATGTAAAAATGTTCTTTGATTGAAATGAAATCTGGAGTCGTGTCGTATAAGTACTTATCATTCAAAGAGCATCTTGTATTTCATATCTATCTTCAACTTCAAAGATTTTTTGAGATATCTTCTTACGAAGTTTCGTTATAACAGGCATCAAGATACGTTTAAGGCGAGGATGATTCTCATAAGAAATTCCCAACATATCATAAGATTCCCGTTCCGGAAAATCCGTACTTCTCCAAATCCAGAAAACGGACGGGGTTCGAGGATTACTCCTGGGGGCAAATACTTTTATGCATACCTCCTCTGGTTTATCTATACCATACCGTATTTTCGTAAGGTGATACACACTAGCTAAAAATCCGCCTGGTGCTACATCATAGGCACACTGGGAGCGTAAATAATTGTAACCATATACATATAAAATGGCAGCAATTGAGTCCCAATCTTCGGTTTTTATTTGTAAAGTCTCTATTCCTCGGCAATCAAAGCCTAAAGATCTATGAACTAGCTCATGCTTGACTAGCCAATCAGATAAACGAACTTGCATCTTCTTCATCTCTACCACATTTTTCTTTGTAAAAATGTTCTTTGATTGAAATGAAATCTGGAGTCGTGTCGTATAAGTACTTATCATTCAAAGAGCATCTTGTATTTCATATCTATCTTCAACTTCAAAGATTTTTTGAGATATCTTCTTACGAAGTTTCGTTATAACATCTATAAAAGAATCTTCTTTATAGTAAAGAAAAATTTAAAATAATAATCATTAAGAATTCAATATCAATAGAATATGATAATATTATTACTATATTTTTCTTAGTATAACTTTATTAGTATAACTATAATAGTATAGTTATATTTAATTTTAAATTTTATGGAATCATGAACGTTCGGCATAATATAGGATCCCTCTAATAATCTTCTCCTAATAGTCTAATAGAAAGAATCACACATTATCGAGCAATTCGACAGACCAAATTCCCAAACCCGCTCAACTCTTAGAATATAGAAGGAGGAGCCTTGATGGATGTAGGGCTAATTAATTAGCCCTACATTATCTTTGAAACAAATTGAAAATTGAAAGAATCTAAGAATCTATTAGGTTTGTTGTTCAGCCAAAAACTGATTATCCACAAATACTCAAGATCAAGAAAAGAATAGGTCCTAGATCCATGCGACTTAGGATTGGATTTGCTTGGGTCAGGTTGAAGTCTTTAGACAGTATTCTTTCATGATTTTAATTTCATAAATTGACTGGGTTTGGGTATACCAAACCCAAAAAAAGTGTATAAAAAAAGTGTATAAATAACTCTTTGATCATGGGCAATAAAAGAGGAAAAAGTAATTCATTCATGAAAATGGATAAAGAAATATGGTTATTTGATCCGAGATTTGACAAATACCAATTGGGTCCGTTGAAATGAATTATTGTGTTTATTTTATTGTTCCTACTATTAAAATAGAAAATAAAACTACTAAAATCTCTATACAAAACAAAAATGGAATGTATAATGTATTAGGGCTATACGGACTCGAACCGTAGACCTTCTCGGTAAAACAGAGAAAACTGATTATTATCGAAATGATTCGAACTGTTTCAAAGACCCAACATGCATTTTGTTGCATTGGGCTCTTTCATCAACTGATGTAAAGATCAGTTAGTCCACCATTTTTTTCTTTACAGGAAGATAAAAAGATAATGAGATGGTTCCATGTGCTCTGATTCATTATTTGTATCCTGATCTAGGAGCAATACCAAAGTGTTTCAAAGAAAAATGACCTTGATTTAGGTCTGCCTTCGGCCTAGATCAACCTAAGTGAAATGGAGCCTCTATCGCTCCACTGCAAGAGTCAAATATGAGACTTCATACACCTCAAAGCTCATAGGACGACAAGAGGTTCTTTTGAGACCCTTATACTCATTATGCCTGGCATTGAATGGACTGGACATTTACCTTACAATGGCATGTTCTATTTGATTGATTTAGCAGTGGAATTCGCACCTGAATCGGATCGAACCAAATATTTGTCAGGCTATTTTTCTCTTGTTCTCTCGAACCTACGGAATAAGACATCGACTTCTCAAAAAGATCAATTATGGTCATTGCATAATGGGCTTCCTTGAAAAGCATTGGCGCACGTGTAAACGAGGTGCTCTACCTAACTGAGCTATAACCCTTATCATAAATCATAACTATTTTAACATAGAGGCAATTTCTTGTCAAGAAGGGTATCCCATATGCATATGATAACTCTCCGATCCATTTACTGGTAAAAGATTGATATTGCTTAGAAAGCATATTTTAACTAGAATCCATCGAAGTGATGAAGACTTTTTTGTGGTGATAAATAACCTACTTAACCCAGTGGTTAGAGTATTGCTTTCATACGGCGGGAGTCATTGGTTCAAATCCAATAGTAGGTATAACTTATTAGATACCATGGAATCAGGTATCTAATAAGTTTTTCTACCCATCCTCTTTTTTTCGTTCTATCATAAGATTAATCAGATTAGACTTCATTGTGTTCAATTTGGTTCAATTTTTGGAATGAAAATGTAGTGTATAATAAGAAACTCCTTTAATTTTAATTATTTTTTTGATTCTTTTTATTTTTATTGAATGCATTGACTACTACTGGGAAATCACATTGACAGCCTCTACTCGTGTCCTAGCTCGTCTGAGAGCTAGATTTGACTCAATTGCTTGTCTCTTACCCTCAGCTCTACTCAAGTTATCTTCAGCTATTTCAAGAGTTTGTTGAGCTTCTTGTGCATCAATGTCAGTACTAAATTCTGCATCATTTCCTAAAATAGTTATCTCATTATTACTTATTCTAGCGAAACCACCCATAAGAGCCACTGTTAACCATTGGTCGTTTAGCCGTATTCTCAAAAGACCTATATCTACAGCCGTGGCAATGGGGGCATGGTTTGGTAATACTCCAATTTGTCCACTATTCGTAGATAAAATAATTTCTTTCACTTCGGAATCCCAAATAATTCGATTAGGAGTCAGTACACAAAGATTTAAGGTCATTTCTTCAATTTGCTCTCCTCTTCTAAGTTTTCTAAGTTAATAGCTTTCGCGGTAGCTTCATCGATGTTACCCACCAAATAAAAGGCCTGCTCGGGAAGACCATCTAATTTTCCGGAAAGGATGAGTTGAAATCCCCGAATTGTTTCTGCGAGACCAACATATTTCCCCGGAGAACCAGTAAAGACTTCTGCCACAAAGAAGGGTTGTGATAAGAAACGCTCAATCTTTCGTGCTCTTGCTACAGTTAAACGATCTTCTTCGGATAATTCGTCCAACCCAAGGATAGCTATAATGTCCTGAAGTTCCTTGTAACGTTGTGAA